GCTCTATCAAAATAACCCTTCAAAAAATAGTCAAATAATAACAAAAACTCCTAAAAAATTGGTCACTAGAATAAAACTATTGTTAATGTTTAGTCATAGTTCATTATAATAAAACTTAGTTTTTAAAATAGAGCTATAACCGAGATATAAAGAAAAAAATAATCTTAGATAGTAAAATAGCCTCATTAAAGCCCCTAAAACCAAAAATCTTAATATAAATAAAAAATTATGTCTTACAGACCCTGCAATTACAATTATTTTGGAAACAAAACCTAATAACGGAGGTAAACCCCCTAAAGAAATTAATAACACTAAAATATTTACAATACTAATATTAGATTTCTGCATAAAAGATTTTATGTTATATATATTCTTTATGTCAACAATTCATAAATTAAAAAAAATGCTAATTGAAATGACAATATAAATAAAAAAATATATCCTCGTAACTAGCTCACTAACCATAGCAGAAAACATAATTCATCCCAAATGTCCGATAGAAGAATAAGCTAAAAGAACTCGAATTTGAGTCTGGCCAATGCCCCCTACACCCCCGGTTATTCTAGAACCTGCACCTACCAACGCCACTATTATCCTAAGTCAAAATATATAGTGAACTTCAAAAAAAGATACTATTAAAAAAATAGGTGCTACCTTTTGTCAAGTAACCAGAATTAAACAAGGTATTCATTGTAGCCCTGCTATAACACTAGGCAATCAATAGTGCAAAGGAAAAGCCCCTATCTTTAAAATTAAGGCTATAATTACCACGCTTAACCTAAGAATATACTGATCGTGCAATAATAGATCTGCAAAATTTCAAGAAAATCTTGGGCTAAATCCAACTAGCCTGCCCAAAATTAAAAGTCTGGACCCAATCGCCTGGGCAACAAAATACTTCACAGCTGATTCTCTCCTAGCTGCCTCTTTTTTGTAAACTAAGATAGGAATAAAGCCAATTAAATTAATTTCCAGTCCAGCTCAGATACCTAATCAATGTACTGAAGATAAAGAAAGTAAAGTACCAAAACCTAAAACTATTATAAATAAAAATCCAAATGGAAGAATTGATAACATAAGAAAAAGGATTGAATTGAACAACCCAAAATAAAGTTAGCAGCCCTATCTTACTCCAAGTTTTTCCTTTCATTATTACTTTAGACTAACTAATTCTAAGACATAATACTACTGAGCCCAATCTAATGACCCTTCGTTTCATTCATAAAGTAAACCTATTACTAATACTAGCAAGAAAACATATACACCTAAATTGGTTCTTAAATTAAAAGAAAATCCAATCCTAGACAGCACAGGAAAAAGGAGCACAATTTCGACATCAAAAATTAAAAAAATAATAGCCAGTAAAAAGAAACGAAGAGAAAACGGAGATCGCGCGGATCTAATTGGATCAAAACCACATTCAAAAGCTGATTTTTTTTCTCGATCCATAACCCTACGTTTTGCTAAAAATCATCCCAAGAACATTACAATCGTGGATAGAAAGCATGCAACAAACCTGCTTAGTAATGAACTTATCATTTTTATAGCATTAAAAAGATATAAATCCTATATATAAATCAACATCAATGACCCCCGCTCATCCGGCGTAATGCTCCATGACACCATAGTTTATAAACACCACTAAATGAATATTAGGTGATCAATATAGTTTTCTAATTAACAGTTAGAAGCCTCTCTTTGGCTTTCATTTATATCATAGATAATATAAAAAAGGACTCGCACCTAAAGAATATGGGTCGAAACCACATGCAAATTTCTCGCTCTTTATACCTATATTGAACATTCTAATAATATAAGGACATAAATTAACTTATATAGTCTAAAAGAGTATATGTTATCTTATTACTTAAACGCAAATCAAGCTTTTTTTTAATTTAAAATACTAGACCTTCAATGACACCTATAGAGACAAATATACTGTCGTTTTTAGATTAAAAATCTAACACTTAAACTCGGTCATCTACAGAAATAGTATAATGCAAGATATACTAATACCTAGTCTATATATCGTTACCTATTAGAACCACAATTTTAAGATCCTCACCAGTAGATAGATAGGTACAAAAACAATCAGACAACATCTACAAAATGCCAATATCAAGCAGCTGCCTCAAAACCAAAATGATGTCCTACAGAAAAATGCTGTAGCCAAACACGTATCAAACATACTAGTAAGAATGACGAGCCAATTAAAACATGCAAGCCATGGAATCCAGTAGCAACAAAAAATGTTGATCCATAAACCCTGTCAGCAATAGAAAATGAAGCCTCGAAATATTCCCCAGCTTGTAAAAAAGTAAAATAAACCCCTAAAGCCACCGTAGCTAATAAGCTTTGCAAAGCCTGTTTTAAATCCCCCTCCATTAAAGCATGATGAGCCCAAGTAACAGTGACCCCAGATGCGAGCAGCACTCCAGTATTTAATAAAGGTACTTCAAAAGGATTTAGGGCACAAATACCTAACGGAGGTCAACAAGACCCTAAATCTGTTCTAGGAGCTAGACTTCTGTGGAAAAAAGCTCAAAAAAAAGCAAAGAAAAAACAGACTTCAGAAGTGATAAATAGAATTATCCCTCATCGCAAACCTTTAGACACTTGTATTGTGTGAAACCCTTGGAATGTTCCTTCCCGAATAACATCTCGCCATCATTGGAGCATAGTGAAACCAATTAAAAGTAAGCCAAGACCAAGAGTTAGGATAGAATAACCATGCATCCAACCAGCAAGACCAGAAGTTAAAAATAAAGCCCCGACAGAAGCAGTCAAAGGTCAAGGGCTGAATTCAACTAAATGAAATGGATTTCGTCTCATATAGTTTACTCTTTTTGAACAATCAGCACGTAATAAATAATTCAGAACACGTAGATAACACATATCTGTTTTTAAAACTAGATACACCCATACACATATAGAGATTATATACCATACACATATAGAGATTATATACCCATACACATATAGAGATTATATACCCATACACATATAGAGATTATATACCCATACACATATAGAGATTATATACCCATACACATATAGAGATTATATGTGAATGTTTTTTTTTTTTTTTTTTTTTTATATATATATATATATATATAGAGAGAGAGAGAGAGAGAGAGAGAGAGAGAGAGAGAGATAGATAGATGATAGAGCGAGAGAGAGAGAGAGAGAGATGCATGGGTGTATATCATATATCATAGTGCAGTATATATTGTAGTGTATATAATGTGTGTGTTACTATAGTCACTTAGTTTGCACTGCTTCTAGTCTTTATCTATGCTATATGTGGTTTTGAAAAATCATAATGCATATATCAGAGCATATTAAAAAATAATGTTATACTCTAGAGTTACACTAAACTATCGTTGCATCTTCAGTGCCATGCTTTATTTTAAGCTACTTGAGTAAAATAAATTAAAAGTTAGTAATATTAAAAAAATAAAAGTTATAGAGATAAAAATTATGTTTGTGTAGGTTCCTATTCGTATTTTTTGAATTATTTGTCTGAATTTGTTGACAAGAATCCAGTTCCCTTGTCCTCCTAGGATTTCTATTCATCCCTGATCTGAGACTTTTATTAAATTTTTTCCTAAGAGACTAGAGAGTTTAATTAAAGGTTGAGTTGATAGAGGTACTAAAAATCATATAGAGGCACAAAATGCTTTAAGTTTTAGAGGCCTGTTAACTGTTAAATTTCAGAGAATCAGGGAAATAAAGATGCCCCCTATAATAACACATGCTGTGGATCTTTTCTGGGACGCTCTTAAGATTGCTGTGGATATTTTAAATGGTAAAAAAATTGTTTGTAGAATTAAACCCCTTATAATTGCTATAATTGCTAATATGTAGGTAGACACGTTAACATATAAATCTCTTTCATGCTTTTGGTGGAAAGCACTTCTTTTTTGAAACCTTCATAATAAAGAAAAGGAAAGACGGAACGTGTAGGCTGCTGTTATACCTGTAGCTAAAAAAATTATTAGAATTATAGGATACCTGGTTGGATGAAATAAGGTTATTTCTAAAATTAAATCTTTTGAGTAGTAACCTCTTAAAAAAGGGGCACCACATAAAGAAAGATTAGCAATATTTATACATGTCACTGTTAAAGGAAGTTGCTTACTAATTAAGCCTATTTTCCGAATATCTTGGTTATTATTTCTGCTGTGGATAATAGCTCCTGCGCAAAGAAATAATAAAGCTTTGAACAGAGCATGTGTGTAAAGGTGGTAGAGGGCTAGGTGGACTAAATTTAAACCTAGTGATATTATCATTACACCTAGTTGACTTAAGGTAGATAAAGCAATTACTTTTTTTAAATCGTTTTCAAAATTTGCTCCGATTCCTGCTATTAATAGAGTTAAAACTGCAAAAAAAAGAAGACTTTGTCTAAAAAAAATTCTTGTTCTCAAAATAGGATAAAATCGAATAAGAAGGAATACTCCAGCTGTGACTAGGGTTGAGGAGTGGACTAAAGCAGAAACAGGAGTTGGTGCAGCTATTGCTGCGGGGAGCCATCTAGAAAAGGGTATTTGAGCCCTTTTTGTTATTGCAGCTACAGTAATCGTAACAATCATAAGTAGAAGGAAGATAAAATCCCATAACAAAGAGATATTTCAATTCCCGATTGAAGCTAATAGACCAATTGATAATAAAATTATTACATCCCCAATACGATTAGTTAGTAAGGTAATTATTCCTGCAGCTAAAGATTTATTATTTTGGTAATAGATGACTAGCACAAAGGATGTAATTCCTAACCCATCTCAACCAAGCAACAAGGCAGGTAAGCTAGGGATAAAAACTAGAAAATTTATAGATAAAACAAAGAGTATAACTAATCATGTGAATCGTTTTAAAAAAGGGTCTGCGGCCATGTAGCTAGAAGAAAATAATATTACACAGCCAGAAATAAAGCAAACAACGTTGCTGAATCTTAAGCTAATACTGTCTAAGAAGATTCTTATATTTATATAAGAAGAATTAATTTCCATAAATACCCAATCGACCAATAATGATTTTCTATCTATAAAAAAAAATAAACTTAAAGGGAATAAAAGTAAGCTATATAGAAGCAGTAAAAAGGAGGCAATGGAAGTGGTTTTGATATTCATGATTAAATGAAAAATATTTCTTTTCTAGAACCACAACCTAGTGTTTTGCCTTAAACTAATTTAATAAGATGTTTTTTAAATTAAAAACAGATCTGTTTTTATGATAAAAAAATTTAAGGGGAGCCAATGAAGAAGTAATGTAGTAGATCTAATATTGTTAAAGCTTATGTAGGGAACTAGAAACTTAGGAGTCCCGCCATGTTGAGTGGATGTATATATATATATTCTATACACAGCAGCTAAAAATCTTGTTATAATAAGACACACAATTAAATATTTAAAAAATGATATTAAGACTGGAAATATTAAAATCTCCCTTAGAAGATTAATAGAAGGTGGTGCAGCTATGTTAATAGCAGAAAATATAAATAATCAGAATGATAAAATAGGGGACAATAATAGTAATCCTTTAATAGCATAGAGGTTTCGTGTATGAGCCTTTTCATAAATGCAATTTGCTAACATAAATAAGGCAGAAGAACAAAACCCATGAGCAATTATTATAATAAGAGCTCTTGTTCAGCCCCAAGGGTTATTAGAAAATAAGCCGCCTAATACTAGGGCTATATGCCCGATAGAAGAATAAGCAATCAGAGACTTTAAATCAACTTGTTGAAAGCAAATAACCCTAGTTAAAACGCCACCTCATAGAACTAAAGAAAAAATGATGATAAGGTTGATATTAAATTGGAGATTAAAATATTGATAAATTCGTAAGATTCCATAACTACCTAATTTCAAAAGAATAGCTGCTAATACTATAGAACCCGCTACAGGGGCCTCTACATGGGCTTTAGGTAGCCATAAGTGCAGAGAAAAAACAGGAAGTTTTACTAAAAAAGCTAAGAGTCTAAACAGAATGAGTAATCTGGACCTTCATTTTATATCTAAAAGTTTCGCTTGAATAATAGAATTATGTATAATAGAAGAACATAGAAGGTACTTACTAGCAAATAAAAGAATTAGCAAAAGAGGAAAAGAGGCCATAACAGTGTAAAGTATTATATATATTCCTGCTTGTAATCGTTCTGGTTGGTAACCCCAACCTAAAATAAGTATAAGTGTGGGGATTAAAGATGCTTCAAATATAAAATAAAATATTAAGGTATTTGTTACAGAAAAAGCTGTAATTAATACTAAGTTTAAGCTAAGGACATATATACAAAATTTTATTCTGGCATTTATAAGAATTTTAATACTAGATTGGCTAGCTAAAAATATTATTGAAGAAATCCAAAGAGTTAAAGAAATTAAAATTGAACTGATATTATCACCTAATAAAAACTCGTTATACATTAAAAACGTAAATGAGTTAGTGAATAGCTGTAAAATAGACAAAATTCTTATTAGCAACAGGGTCCAAAACCTTATATATCAAGAAAGGTTTAAATTTTGGATAACCAACAACGAGGCTGTAGCAATAATTAAACTTAGCATTTTTGTCTTGAAAACCTAGAAACGTAGTCATTTCCATGTCTTTGGACTATAGAAACTAAAATTGATAGGCCTAAACTTGCCTCACATACTCTTAGAGTAATTAAAATCAAAGCAGAAAATCCAGAAAACCCTACTATAATTCTACTTCTGTAGATGAAAATAAAAATATTTATAATGATAACTTCTAATCTTAATAGAAGATTAAGTAGGTGTTTAAATTGAAGCATTAAGGAAATAAAGCCTGCTCAGACTCCAACTAAAGTAATAAAAAATAAATAATAGTCTCTCATATCATATTATGCAACAGAAGCTTATATAATAGCATTGGTCTTGTAAATCGAAGAGAAGGTATACAATTTACCTCTGTTGCTATTACCATTTAGATAAAATGAATAATTATAAACGATTAAGTGAGTCGAACACATAAAATTTGTTTTCAAGACAAAAATTTCCCGGAAAAATCGCTAAGTTATTTATTATCTTAAAAGTTTAAAACAATATCTCATAATTTTTGGGCTAACGGTAGGGCTAAAAAATATAAAAAATAAAGAGTTGTAAAAATTTGACCAATTTGTTCATAAGGGGTTTCTACAGGGCATCTTCCGATCCATGTCAGCAACATAAAAATCCCTACGAATCTTCAGAATATAATTTGATTTAGTGGGTAGAAAGATAAAGAACGAAATTTTCCAGCATGTAGAAAAGGGACTAAAAATAAAATCAAGACAGAAACAGCAAGAGCGATAACTCCTCCTAGTTTATTTGGGATTGAACGGAGAATAGCATATGCAAATAAAAAGTATCATTCAGGTTGAATGTGAACAGGAGTAACTAAAGGGTTCGCGGAAATAAAATTTTCAGGGTCAGTCAGTACTTGAGGGTAGAACAAAATGATAAATAGTAAGGTTAGTGCTAAAAAGATAAAGCCAACTACATCTTTCAAAGTAAAATAGAAATGGAATGGCACCTTTTCGCTATCTCTGCTTAATCCTAAAGGATTATTTGACCCGGTTTCGTGAAGAAATAAAAGATGTAAAATTGTTAACGCAGCAATTAAGAAAGGAAATAAGAAATGAAAAGAAAAAAAACGAGTTAAGGTAGCATTATCAACTGCAAATCCCCCTCAAACTCACTCTACTAATCCTTTTCCTATGTACGGAATAGCTGAAAGTAAATTAGTAATTACGGTGGCCCCCCAAAATGATATTTGGCCCCAAGGTAAAACATAACCTAAAAAAGCAGTTCCTATTGTTAAAAGCAAAAGAATAACTCCAATGTTTCAAGTATGTTTATAGCTGTGGGATCCATAATATAAACCTCGTCCCACGTGAAAATATAGGCAAATAAAGAAAAAAGAGGCTCTATTCGCATGAGTAGCTCGCAAAACCCAGCCATAATTTACATCTCGTATAATGTGAATTACAGACTTGAATGCCAAATCAATATGTGGGATATAGTGTATAGCTAAAAATAAACCAGTTAAAATTTGAATTACGAGGCATAGCCCAAGTAAGGACCCAAAATTTCATCAAATTGATAAATTAGAAGGAGCAGGTAAATCCACTAAGGCATCATTTATGATTTTTAACACAGGATGTTTCTTTCGCAGAGGTCTTTGCATACGTAAAAGATTATTTGTAAGTACGTAAACTTCCATAATAATAAAAACAAATTTTTACAACCGCAACAAGATTTAATAACAGTACAACCCTCAAGCCAATAAAGACGGAAAACAAGGATGAAGAAACTAACTCTGACCCGTAGAATCTTAATATCCTATAATTAGTATAGCTATTATAATTAGTTATCTTTAGGCTCTTAGAAATATAAAAATAAAAAAATCATATTAAGAGAATTTGAGAAACGAGAAAAAAGATTAAATAATTGTTTCTTAAAAATAATATATTAGGAATTAGACTGGCAACATAAATAAATATTACTAGTAATCCCCCAATATAAATTAAAAACAGAATATAGGCATATCACGAAGAAAAGAATATACTTGCCAGTAAACATAAAAATAATGTTAAAAATATAATAGTTAAACCTAAGCTTAAAGGTTGTCTTATTAAGGGAAGTATAAAAGTTGTTGCTAGAGAAAACCTAAGTAAAATTAAAAATCTCATTCAGAGTACAAAAATATTTTGATTTTTAGCTCCCAAAGCCAATGTTTTATTTAAACTATAATCTGAAGGAAGAAATTAATAGTCAATTAAAAACAAAAATCTTAATATGATTAAAAGACCCCCTAAGCTAAAAGGCAAAAATTTTTTTCAGGTTAAGCTCATGAGAAGATCATAACGGAATCGTGGGTAACTAGCACGCACTCAAATAAAAACAAAGGAAAAAAATAAAATTTTTATAGTGAGAAAGAAATCAAAACTGTAACAAAAAAAAAAATTACCACCAAAAAACAGCAGGGACCTAAATAAGCTTATAACTAGGATATTAGCATATTCAGCAAGAAAAATAAGAGCAAAACCAGCTGAGCTATATTCAATATTGAATCCTGAAACTAATTCTGATTCTCCTTCAGCAAAATCAAAAGGAGCTCGATTAGTCTCAGCTACGCATGTAGCGAATCAAACTAAAGCTATAGGGAGCAATATAAAACTTAACCATAAAGGGACTTGAAATTCTATTACATCTAAAAAACTGATAGTCCCGACTAGGAATAAAGGAAATAAAAATACTAAAGCTATCCTAACCTCGTAAGAAATTGTTTGGGCAATGGCTCGCAGGCTCCCAAGTAAGGCATATTTAGAATTTGAGGATCACCCAGCAAGAAGTGTACCATACACATTTAAGCTGGAGACACATAAAAAAAATAAGGCCCCAAACTTAAAATATCCTAAGCCTCTTAACCTAGGGTATAATTGTCATATAAATAAGGCTAAAATAAAACTAAAAATAGGAGCAATGAAATAAGGAAAGGAATTAGCTATCACAGGTCTAGTAATTTCTTTAATTAAAAGTTTTATTGCATCTGCAATAGGTTGGGGAATTCCTATAAAACCTACTTTATTAGGCCCTTTACGAATTTGTATATACCTTAATTCTTTGCGTTCTAAGAGAGTAAAAAAAGCCACTGCTAATAAAATAACTACACATGTAAGTATGTATGACATAACAGAAGGGTAATACATTACGGAAAAAAGAATTGAATATCTTTGTATTTAGAGCTTAAATCTAATGCACTTATCTGCCATTTTCGTTACAAAGAAAAAAAATATTTTATATTCAGAGCCTAAATCTGATGCACTTATCTGCCATCTTTGTTACATATAATGTTAAAGTCTTTGTTATAAATATCACTTCGGAAAGAGTTTATGCTCTTCTAGCCTGATCCTTTCGTACTAAAGCTATTTTTTAAAACTAAAGATAGAAACTGACCTGGCTTACGCCGGTCTGAACTCAGATCATGTAGAATTTTAATAGTCGAACAGACTAACCCTTAAAAACTTCTACACCTTTAGGATATTCTAGTCCAACATCGAGGTCACAATCCTTTCTTTCGATTAGAGCTCCTAAGAAAGATTATGCTGTTATCCCTATGGTAACTAATTCTGATAATCAAGACCTTTTGGATAAAAAACTTATTAAGTATTTTTAACTCTAGGAAGCTACTATTGTTCCTAAGTCGCCCCAACTAAAAATCTTAATAGATTAAAATCTCAGTTATATATTTTATACTACTATATTTTTATAAAGCTCAATAGGGTCTTCTTGTCTTTTAGTTAAATACAGGTCTTTGCACCTGTAAGTTAATTTCATTTTATTCAAAAAAAGACAGCTTAACTTTCGTCAAACCTTTCATACTAGCCTTCAATTATAAGGCAAATGATTATGCTACCTTTGCACGGTCAGAGTACCGCGGCCGTTAAAAATTTCACTGGGCAGGCTAGACTCTTTATAATTTATAAACAAAGAGCCATGTTTTTGCTAAACAGGCGAAGTTGTCATTTGCCGAGTTCCTTTAATTGATTTTATATTTTTATAAATCTACCAATACTTAAAATTTTAAATTTACAAGTAATTAAATATATTAAATACTCATCCTAACATAGACATAATGATTCAATAATCTAACCATTTACTTTTATAATGACAAATATATATATTGAAGTCAACATATACTAATATAATCTATAACGATTTTATTAGTCATGGCTGGTTTCAAGCCTGAAAGTAAATTTTGACTTTATATTATATATGTATATCTAAGCTTATCCTTAAATATACGATTCATCTACTAAAAATCTTTAAGTAAATTTAAAAATAAATATAGATAACTACACTTATATGTATTTTTAAAAGAACTAGCTATCATCTAATGCGAATAGAATCTCACTGCAACTTTAATTTTTAAATAGAATTTTGCCATATTCATGTATTGCTGAACTATTATTCAAAATTAAAGTAGCTCATTAGATTTCTAGCTTTGAAAATATAATTTCATGTATTCTTGTGAAGCCATAATGCAAAAGGTACATGATATTCATTACTTAACAAAGATTTATAATATTATTTCCTTCACAGTACTTTTAATAAATTGGTAATTTTAATCACCTATACTAAAAATAAATGTTTTGTTAGTTTGCTTTAAGATTTTTAACGCTTAAACCATTTAAGATAATTCTATTTGAATCTTTTTTCAATGTAAGTGAAATGCATTGTAACTATGCTATATCCTATCATCTAGCAACAACTTCCGTTATTACTACTATGTTACGACTTATCTCATTTTTCAACGAGAGCGACGGGCGATGTGTGCACGCCTCAGAGCTATATTCAAAATATCTATATAGTTTTATTTTTACTTTCAAGTCCTCCTTCAATAACGAGTTTCACCAGCATTTCCGTAATTAAAAGTATATTAATTGTAACCCATCCTCATTTTTTTATAAGCTGCACCTTGATCTGACATAAAAAGCGAACTTTTTTCCTGCTGACTTTTATTTTCTTAAAAGTCACCTGTTGACGACGGTATACATACCAACGAAAAAAATTAGGTATATCGTGGACTATCGATTAAGAGACAGGTTCCCCTGAAAAGTTTAAGGCACCGCCAAGCTTTTTGAGTTTTAAACTAGCCACAATGATTATAGACCTTATTCGTAGTTCTCAGGTAATTTTTATTTATAATTTAGAATAATAGGGTATCTAATCCTAGTTTTAATCTAAAATTTCATGGCCTCAATATTATCTTGGTTTAATTTAAAATTTTATAAATTTTACAAATTTCACTTTTAAAATTTAAACTTATAAAACTACAATTACTATTTAACCATTTTAACCTTAAAAAATAATTATAACCTATGGTATAACCGCGGATGCTGGCACCATATTAACCGGTATGCGATTTAAACTAGCCTAGTTCAAGCTTACGCTAATTGACTAACGTCTGTCACTGGAGTTAGTGCTTGGTACTAAGCATTATTTCATTAATAATACTAAATTAGCAAAATTTTTTATAATCTATAATCATAAAAAATCTTGTTAACTACCTCACTCCTTCTAAAAGAACCATGTGTATTTCTGAGTTTATATTATTTCTATAATAACTAAAGCCAAATTAATTAAATATTTACCAAGGTTATTAAAAATCAATTAAAGCTGATTATAGATATTATACTCATATAAAAAAACTAGAGTTTTTAGGGTGTGTCGCCACATTGGAATTTCATTCCAAAGGAGTACTGCGTTGTGTACTAAAAATATTTTATGCAAAGTGAGCTTAATTATTATTAAAGGCATTTTAAGTATAAGATTGTACACTTACCTTCCAAGTAAGAAGATTAATATAATTTAAAAAATGTAAAGCAAATACACTGTTAAAATTTGAATTTACTACGCGGTGTCTGGCACGAAGGGCTTTGATCCCTTAGGAAAGACTATCTCTTCTAGTAAATAGATATCTACTTACTTAGTTAAATAAAGATTTTAAGTTAACTAGACTATAGGCCTTCAAAGTCTACAGAGAAAATATATTTTCAAATCTTGCTTGTAAAAAATATGTTTGTTTCCCTTTGTAGTTTAATTAAAACATAGAATTGCAAGTTCTAAAAAAAATTTGTTTCGACGGGTTAGCATAATCACTACAGCCAATTACTAGATGGCTGAGTATAAGCAGCAGATTGTAGGTCTGTTAACGGAGTTATGTCTCCTCAGTAAGTTTAAAATTAATTGTTTTGATATAGGATAAGCTAATATAAGCTGTTAGGTTCATACCCTAAAAATGAGGTAGCTCTCCTGTAATATAGAATATTAATTAAAAAATTTTTATCTAGCTATGGGGATGTTCATCTGAATATAATGTAATTAGCAAGCAAAAAATATATGCCTGAATCAAACTAATACCAAACTCAAAAACAGTATAAAAAACTTGAACCATAATTAGGAGTATTACAGTACTAAGCGAAACCGAAAGTAAAGCACCAGCTAGATAATTCCCGGTGAGCCCTAAGACAATATGACCAGCTCTCATATTTGCTATAAGTCGCACAGATAACGTAATAGGTCGTACAGAAATTCTTACAGACTCAATTAAAACCAAAAAAGGATTTAATATAGCTGGTGCCCCTATAGGTAATAACCCTGCAACTACAGATCTAAAATTGTAAGCAACAGCAGATAGAATAAGGCTAAGCCATATAGGGAGCCCAATACATAAGGAAATTACTAAATGGCTAGTAGGTCTAAATACATATGGGATTAAGCCTAATAAATTTATAAAAATTAAAAGTAAAAATAAACCAGAAATTACATTTGTAAAACCTCCTAATCTGATGCTAAATGAACGAAAAATTTGAGAAGAAATTGTGGTTTTAAAAATTCTAATTATCATTCTTCAACGAGGTGCATAGAGCCAGTAATTTAAAGTAAATGCCAGGACAATAAAAAAAGTAAATCCCCATGTAAGAAAATACATAGACATAAAAACTTGGTTATGGTCATCGAAAGACGAAAAAATGTCAACAAGCATTTTTAATATTTTATTCTGCTAAATAAATTTCTACAACCAAAATCATTTATTTTCAACGCTCTTATTTTTATTATGACCTAAATAAAATATATTCTTTTTATTTCATCAAATTAGGATTCTAAGAATAATCACAACAACTCAAAATATTAAAAATAATATAACTCAATTCAATGGGGAGAGTTGGGGCATTAAAAAGTATTAAAATAAATTAATAATTTTAAACTGACAATCTAATGTTATTTCTTAACTAACTTTTTTTTGGATAATAACGACAAGCATTAACATTATTTAGTAGCTTGGACAACTCAGTTTATAAATATGTTTAAAGGTACAGCCTCGATTACAATTGGCATAAAAGAATGATTAGCCCCACAAATTTCAGAACATTGTCCATAGAAAATTCCAGGATATTTAATAAAAAAACCCACCTGGTTTAGACGCCCGGGAATAGCATCAACTTTAATTCCAAGAGAAGGTACAGCCCATGAATGAATTACATCTGCAGATGTAATCAACGTTCGAATATCAGTATCAATAGGAAGAATTAAACGATGATCCACTTCTAACAAACGAAAATCTCCTATACCTAGCTCATTCCTCGGCAATATATAAGCGTCAAATTCGATATCTAAAAAATCAGAATACTCATAACTTCAATACCACTGATGCCCGATTGCTTTTACCGTAAGTCTACAATCTCCGACTTCATCTAAAAGGTATAATAAACGTAATGAAGGAAGCGCTAAAAAAATTAAAATAACAGCTGGAATAATAGTTCAAATAGTCTCAATTTCCTGCCCTTCAACTAATGAACGGCAGCTATACTTTCTTAGCATCAAAGATAAAGCAGCATAACCAACAAGACTAATAATTAACGTTAAAATAGTTATTGCGTGGTCATGAAAAAAAATTAATTCCTCTATTAGAGGGGAAGCTGCATCTTGAAACCCTAATTGACCCCACAGACTCATATCTTAGATATAATTTAACAAAACAGTAATAAAATTTAGATCACAACCAATGCCCCTGTTTCAGGGGCGTTATGAAAGTCAGCGGGTAAAGTATTATCCCACTCCAGGGCAGTAACTAAATGTAACCTTCAAATTACATTACGTTGGCTAATTAGAGCTTCTCAAATAATAACTATAAAATACAAAACAGCAATAAAAGAAATTATAGACCCTATAGAAGAGATCACGTTTCACTCAGTATAGCAATCAGGATAATCTGAATAACGTCGAGGCATCCCTCTTAACCCTAAAAAATGCTGTGGAAAAAAAGTTATATTAACACCAATAAATATAATATAAAAATGGGCTTTTCTTCAACGACTATGCAAGGTAACCCCACTTAAGAGAGGAAACCAATAATTAAAGGCGCCAAATAGGGCAAAAACTGCTCCTATGGATAAAACATAATGGAAATGAGCCACTACGTAGTAAGTATCATGAAGCATAATGTCTAAAGAAGAATTTGATAACACAATTCCTGTTAATCCCCCTACTGTGAACAAAAAAATAAAACCTAAAGCCCATAATATCGGAGTTTCATATTTAATCTTAGCTCCATAAATGGTAGCTAATCAACTAAAAACTTTAATTCCGGTCGGTACAGCAATAATTATTGTAGCTGCTGTAAAATAAGCTCGGGTATCTACATCTATCCCAACTGTAAACATATGATGAGCCCACACAATAAAACCTAAGACACCAATAGCTAGCATAGCATAAATCATGCCTAGAGTACCAAAAGTTTCTTTTTTGCAAGAGTGATGTCTAACAATATGAGAAATTATTCCAAAACCAGGGAGAATTAAAATGTATACTTCTGGGTGACCAAAAAATCAAAATAAATGTTGATATAAGACAGGATCCCCACCTCCTGCTGGGTCAAAAAAAGCCGTGTTGAAATTTCGATCAGTTAGTAATATAGTGATAGCCCCAGCAAGAACTGGCAATGACAGCAGTAATAAAATAGCAGTAATCTTAACTGATCACACAAATAGAGGAAGACGTTCAAATTGCATACCCCGTCACCGTATATTAATTACTGTTGTAATAAAATTCACTGCACCTAGAATAGAAGAAGCTCCAGCTAAATGCAAAGAAAAGATTGCTAAATCTACAGAACCACCAGCATGAGCTAAATTTCCCGCTAAAGGAGGATAAACTGTCCAACCTGTACCTACACCACTTTCTACAGCAGCTGAAGACAATAATAATAGTAAAGAAGGAGGTAATAACCAAAATCTTATATTATTAAGTCGAGGAAAAGCTATGTCAGGAGCCCCCAGCATCAAAGGAACTAATCAGTTTCCAAACCCTCCAATTATTATAGGTATAACTAAAAAAAAAATTATTACAAAAGCATGAGCCGTCACAATTACATTATACAGCTGGTCGTCCCCTAATAAAGCACCCGGCTGCCCTAACTCAGCACGAATAAGCAATCTTAAAGCTGCACCAACCAGTCCAGCCCACATTCCAAACAAAATATATAAAGTTCCAATGTCCTTATGATTTGTAGAAAACAACCATCGCAT